TCCGCCTTGTTTATCTTGACGAAATGGGCGGAATAGCTATTCCAATGCCAAAAATGTTCACGATGTTCAGTAGCTTTTCGATGGCTTCCCTTGCATTACCAGGTATGAGTGGTTTTGTTGCCGAATTGATAGTATTTTTTGGAATAATTACCGGCCAAAAATATCTTTTAATTCCAAAACTACTAATTACTTTTGTAATGGCAATTGGAATTATATTAACTCCTATTTATTCATTATCTATGCCACGCCAGATGTTCTATGGATACAAGCTATTTAACGCCCCGAAGGATTCTTTTTTTGATTCTGGACCGCGAGAGTTATTTCTTTCGATCTCCATCTTTTTACCCGTAATAGGTATTGGTATATACCCCGATTTCGTTCTTTCATTAGCAGTTGACAAGGTCGAAGTTATTCTATCTAATTTTTTTTATAGATAATTGGATGACTGAAATAAAAAAACCTATGTTTGTTTTTAAAAACATTCTTGGACAATGAAAAAAAGTCTTCTTTTTTTCTTCTCTTAACTTAAGAATTAAGTAAAAACAATGAAATTGAACTACATATGGTAGAAAACCGTGTGAATCATCAATACAATATTTGATTCACACGGTCCGCATGCTGGTTCATACAATGCGTCGCCCGCTCTTGTATTTGTAATATCTTGTCTTGAATTCAATTAAATGTTGATGGAAAAGAACCATAACTATGTAACCCTATTCCTAATAGATTGACCCCAAAATAGCATATCCAAATTATAAGAAAACCTATAGACGCTACAATTGCAGAATTTGGACCCCGCAAATTTCTATTTGTTCGAGTATGTAAATAAATTGCAAATACGATCCAAGTAATAAATGCCCAAGTTTCTTTTGGATCCCAATTCCAATAGGACCCCCACGCTTCATTAGCCCATACCGCTCCCGAAAGGATTCCTATGGTTAAAAAAGTAAATCCTAAACTAATAACCCGATAACTCCAATAATCCAATTGTTGAATCAATTGGGACCTGTAATAATTTTTAGCACAAAAAAACGAAGTATTTTCGACAACATTTTCACCCAAGAAAAATGACTCGTTTAAAAAACCATTGCTCTTATAAAAAAGCTTTCTGTTTTTTCGAAATGTAATCACTAGAAGTGCTACTGATAATAACGATCCACATAAAAGGGCTGCATAGCCCAATATCATCATACTTACGTGCATTATTAACCACTCAGATTGAAGAGCAGGTACTAATATTCCAGATTGGTGTATTTCAGTTAAAATACCTGAAGTAGCAAAGCCTTGGGTCAAAATAGCACTTGGCCCAGTTATTTTACTTAAAATTAAAACATTTTTTTTGAAATATGGAATTATATGAATAAGGGAGAAACTCCATGAAAGGAAAATTAATGATTCATATAAATCGCTTAGTGGGAAATGTCCTGAAGAAATCCAACGAGTAACTAATAATCCTGTTATACAGAAAAAAGTAACTATTATGCCCTTTTCTGACGAATCGTATAGTTTTACAATTTCATCGACTAAAAAGGTTATCAAATGAATTGTAATTACAATTGAAACGATCGAAAAGGAAATGTGCGTTAATATATGCTCTAAGGTTGAAAATATCATAAAAAATCTTAAAAAAGAAGAGTCCCTTAATTACATAATTCTAAAATGGAAATCGGGAATTGAATTCATTATAAGATCTATTTATCCTTTTTAGAAGATGCTATGCCGCCACTCGGACTCGAACCGAGATGCATTAGCACTGCTTCCTAAGAGCAGCGTGTCTACCAATTTCACCATAGCGGCTTGTCTTGAACTCATAATAGCCTATGAATAAGCAATCGTCGAGATTGAGTAAGCTATTTTAGTTTAGTAATGATTCAAATGGATCAATAACAATAAAAAGTTGTTCAAATAGGAATTTGAGGTTGAAGGTTCATTATTTTTGATTTGAGTTTAGAGTCTTAGTTTTTTTTATTTAACCTGGGACTTTCCTATATTTTATACTTTCCTCGAATTCAACTCTTGTAACTAAACCGTTCTATACTCAATTAAGGAATAGAGTTCAAAAAGTTTTTGTTTTCATTGTTTAAGCAGCAATTTCTTATTTTTTTTTCATAAATCTAAAATAAAACAAAAAAGGGATTTTGACGACAAAATAGAAAGAAAAGAACCAATTTTGCATCGCTAAAAATTCACAATTAGTCATACAAAATTTCATTAAGCAATTTTCTCTATTGGGTTAAGGGCAAGATATACATGGGGGTCTATATAATAATTCAGAGAAAATAAAAAGTTAGAAAGTTCGAGAAAACAAAAAGGTTTCAAAATAGAATCAATTACTTTCAATGAGTTCTTAACTTTCACTAAAGATTTTTATATACGTTCTTCTATAGATATGCAAATATAGAATTTTATTTGCATTTTATTCTGCAAATAGGTCGATGGGGAAAATAAAACTCCCCACCTTGGAATAGAAATGATCTTTATTCTTTTGTCAACAAAAAAG